ATACGTCCTTTGGTTGAATCATAAGGACTTACCTCAATTTTTATTCTATTTCCTGTTAGTATACGTATAAAACTACGTCGAATCCTTCCCGAAAAAAAAAAAAAACAGAATCAGATTTTCATTATCTAAAAGAACCCGGAACATACATACCATTGGGAAGTGGTTCAGTAATTAGAACCTCATGAATCCGTTTTTGTTCTTTCATTCCCGGTAAAACTGCCTTGAAGTATCAACTAATGTAAGAGGGGTAATATTAGAAACCTGCCCTTTCGCTTTTTTTTTTTTTCACAAATATGAAAGTTCCGCATATAATATAATTCGGCTATTAGAAAGATTACCATATATAACACAAAATTTCTCCGCCGATTCCTTCTATTCGAGCCTCTCGGTCTGTCATTATACCTCGAGAAGTAGAAAGAATTACAATCCCCATTCCGCCTAAAATTCTAGGAATTCGTTGATAGTTAGAATATATTCGTAGACCGGGTCGACTGATCCGTTTTAAATTTAAAACAGTTCTATACGGTCCTTTCCTATTCCTTCTATGTCGTAGGGTTAAAACCAAAAAATATTTATTGTTTTCCTGATGTTTTCTCACATTTTCAATAAAACCTTCTCGTAAAAGAATTTTAACAATATTTTCAGTGATGTTAGTAGATGGTATTCGAACTGTTCTTTTTTTATTCATGTCAGCATTTCGTATAGAGGTTATTATGTCAGCAATAGTGTCTTTACTCATGATAAACTAAGATTATTGTTGCCCCCGAATTTTGATATAATTAACATGCTCTTTTTTTTTTTTTACTTCTGAATTATTAAATGTTTATGAATTATTAAAGGTATATACGTGATATACAAACAATTTACTAATTAATCGATTTCATTCAAATACTATAACTATATCAGGGTCTTCCCTTATAATACTTCAGGTGCTAATGAAACTATTTTAGTGAAATTTAACTGTCTTAATTCGCGGGCGATCGCGCCAAAAATTCGGGTTCCTTTTGGATTTCCTTCGTGATCAATAACAACTGCAGCATTGTCATCATATCGTATTATCATACCGTTGTCACGTTTGAGTTCTTTACAAGTACGTACAATTACAGCTCGGATCACTTCTGATCTTTCTAGAGGTGTATTTGGTACTGCTTCCTTGATTACAGCAACAATAATGTCACCAATATGAGCATATCGTCGATTGCTAGCTCCTATGATTCGAATACACATCAATTCTCGGGCCCCGCTGTTATCCGCTACATTCAAATGGGTTTGAGGTTGAATCATATCATTTTTTTTATCGGTTTTTTCTTTTTCAATGCAAAGGTCGAAATAAAAAAAAAAAGAAATATTGTTTGTTCAAAACAAAAAAATAAACTTGCAATTGTTTTTTTTTTTTCATCCAAAAAACCTCTTTACTTTGGTTCTACATTCCTATCCCGAAAGAATGAATTGAGTTCGTATAGGCATTTTGGATGCCGCTATTGAAATAGCCCTTCTGGCTATATTTTCTGCTACTCCGCTCATTTCATAAAGTATTCTACCGGGTTTAACGACAGCTACCCAATATTCGGGAGATCCTTTCCCCGAACCCATACGTGTTTCTGTAGGTCTTACTGTAACTGGTTTGTCTGGAAATATACGTACCCATATTTTTCCACCGCGGCGTGCATTTCGTGTCATTGCTCGCCGCCCTGCTTCTATTTGTCTAGATGTGATCCAAGCGGGTTCAAGCGCTTGAAGAGCATATCTACCGAAGCAAATACGATTTCCTCGATAAGATATTCCTTTCATTCTTCCTCTATGTTGTTTACGGAATCTGGTTCTTTTGGGGTTATAGTTGATGGTTGTTTATCAATTCCATCCATCTCTACTACAGAACCGGACATGAGAGTTTCTTCTCATCCAGCTCCTCGCGAATTAAACGATTAAAAAATAATATACATGGTGAATAATATATGTATATGTAATCGTGTGATTCTTTGAAATTTCATCTAATCTATTTATTAGATTATTAGAATTTTTTTTGTTTTGATATTTTGATATATAATTAAACAGGTATTCTATTTATGGATAATGGCATTTTAGTATAACGTTATAATGAATCTTTATTTTGCCTTTTATTATCATATCGAATCGACTAAAATTTAGAAAAAAAAAAAAATTCGCGGGCGAATATTTACTCTTTCAACATTCAGTTGTAAGATTAGTCTATGACATGACTTCTCAGAATAAATGAATCAGTTTCTGGTTCCTTCCGCCATCCTACCCAATGAATCATTAGGATTCGTTTTCAATAGAATCTTATGCATTCACAGGTTCTGTCGTTCCCACCACTTCTCGATTAATGGTTAGGTCTGAATTCTATAACGGAGCCCCTAATTAAAAATTAAATTTGTTCTTGAGTCAACCTTCTCAGTCTTTATTGGCTCGGGGCTCTTGATTTTTTGTTCTATGCACGTATTTGTATAATTGTGAATCAATCAGTATTAATGCTTTATTA